TTAAACCTAAGAATTCTTATTTTAGACTTGGAAGGTCTCTAGTTTGTTTAACTTAAGGTTTACTAGATTTAAGATTTTATCTTATTTAAAGATTTGAAGTCTTTTAGTTTTTTTTTTAACTTAAAATCTAACAGTAAAAAAAAAAATCACCCTCTAAATAAACCTAAAAGATTAATTCTAATAAGTTTCTTATTTCTAGATTTAGTAATTATTGGTTTATAGATTTTTGAGTTTACTGTAAATATGTTTATTAAAATAATTCGTATATAAAAAAATAATCTAATTAAAGTAGCTGTAATTAAAGGGATAACAATTAGTTTATACCCGGATATACCTGCTATTAAAATTACTAAATATTTAGCCAAAAATCCTCTAAAAGGAGGTAAACCCCTTAAAGATAAAAATATAATTATTAATAGGTATTTTAATAATTTATTGTTGATAAAAAATATTTGTTTTAGATTATTAATTTTTAAATTTTTAAAAGATGTAATAATAGCTATTAATATTACTGAGTAGATTGAGAAATAACTAATTCATAGTTTCAGTCTTATTAAAATACTTATTAATATTCATCCTGAGTGTGAAATAGAAGAGTAAATTATAATTTTTCGAAGTGAAAAATTAATTAAACCTCCTACACTTCCGATTAAAGCAGTTAACGTAATAAATAAAAATATATTAGTGTTTATTAAATTTGACAGTGTGACCTGATGGATGAGAATAAGAGGCCCAATTTTTTGGGGGATTATTAAAATTAATATAGTTTCTCATTGGAGTCCTTCTGCAATAGCAGGCATTCATTGGTGGAAAGGGGCAACCCCTATTTTTAACAATAAAGCTAGTATTAATATAGTTGTATTGATTTGATTAGAATTTGTTAATCTCATAATTCTTACAATTATAATGATTGAGGCTGTTACTTGGGTAATAAAATATTTTAAAGCAGATTCTGCTTGATATTTGTTTTTTTTTAAATTTATTAAAGGAATAAATACTAATATATTAATTTCAATTATTAATCAAGTAATTAACCAAGTATTTGTGGATATTATTAGTAAAGTCGAAAATAATATAATTGTAAAAAATGAAATATAAACTGGGTGAAGAAAAATAATTATATGGTGTATTTAACACGGTAAGTTGCAAACTTTCAGAAGAGTAATCTATAATTATTTATCTTGGTGTAACGCACGTAATATTTTGATTATTAAGGAAGTTTTCTAGGTGGTTAAATGGTGTAATTAACATATTGAATTGTAAATTCAAAGATATTTTTAGTTTTAACCATTAAAAGAGACTTTAGTCATAAAAGAGTTATGAGCCCTTCAGCTTTATTTAGCTTATCTTTTAAATTAACGGTAAATATACATATTCACAATATCACTGTGACCCTTTTATCAGGCACATTAATTTTATTTATTTTAAAATAATAAAAGTTTAACTTTGGCTTTTAAGGTAAAAATAGTAATTTTACATGTTTATATTAGTGATTTTTTTTAAGATAAATTATTTAATTTTATAAGTTAATAATATTAGTTAGTATAAAATTACCCCTAGTTATCTATTTTAGTTAGTAAAATTAGTGCCAGCAGCTGCGGTTATACTATTTACAATATACCTTTTTAAAGAAAGGTTTTATGTAAAGATAATAAAATTTCACAGGTGAAATTTTATTTTTTAATTTATCAGTTTTAAACATATAATTTTTATAAACTAGGATTAGATACCCTATTATTAAGTTTATTACTTAAAAGATTAGAGTTAAAATTAATAAGTTTGGCGGCTATTTTTATTAGAGGAACTTGTTTAGTGATAGATAAACCTCGTTTTTTCTTTCTGTTTATATTTTTGTATACCGTTATTTAAAAAATTTTTAATAAATATTTTTAACATAATTTTTAGTAACTTAAATCAAGGTGCAGATATTAAATAGTTTAAATTAGTTACAATAAATATGTTTTTGGTAAATATTTTATTAAAAATAAATAAACTTATTGGATTTAATAGTAATATAAATAAATATAAATATTTTGATAGTGTACAAATCGCCCGTCACTCTCTTTGAGATAAGTCGAAACAAAGTAGATACACCTGAAGGTGTATCTAAGAGTAAAATCATTTGATATTTTATTTACACTAAAAATTTCCTTTTAAGGTGCTCTTTTATTGGATTGTAAAAGTTAAAAACATAATAAAGTAATTTATTATTTTACCTTTTGTATCAGGGTTTATTAATTTTTAAATTATTTAAAATATCGATTTGAAAAGATTTATAATTTTTATGGGTTTTTGTGTTATCAAATAAATAAAAAATTATGGAAGTGAGACTCTTTCGATTTTTAAGTTATCTAATTTATAAAAGAGGTAAAAATATAGAATAACTATATTTTTGTTTTCTTTAAAAAACTTTTAGTTTCTAGGCTTTGAATTGGCTATGATTGAATTTTGTTATAAATTTATATGAAATAATTTTGTTAAAAATTTTATATGTATATTTATTAATATTTTTTATTAATAATAATGAAATTAGTATATATTTATATTTAAATAAATTACTCATGTTTTATATGAATGTTTAACAAAAACATTTTTTTTTTTATAAAAAATATAATCTGCCCGGTGTAATATAAACGGCTGCGGTATCTTGACTGTGCTAAGGTAGCATAATAATTTGTTTTTTAATTGGATACTGGTATGAATGATTTTACATTTAAAACTTTTTTTATTTAAAATTTTAAAATTTAGAGTTTAAGTTAAAATACTTAAATACATAAAAAAGACGATAAGACCCTAAAAGCTTTATTTTTATTTAAATTTTAAATAATTTTAATTTTAAAGTAAAATTTTTACTGGGGTAGTATTTTAATTAATTTTTTATAAATAACCTTATGATATATAATTCCTTAATATTAGGATATTAAATTAGTTACTTTAGGGATAACAGCGTAATAACTCCGAAAAGAACATATTTATGGCGTTGATTACGACCTCGATGTTGAATTAATAAATCTTTTTAAAGCAGATTTTAAATAAGAAGGTTTGTTCAACCTTTAATTTATTACATGATTTGAGTTCAAACCGGTTTAAGCCAGGTTGGTTTCTATCTTTTTATAAAAATAAAATATTTTAGTACGAAAGGACCAATTATTTTTTTGTTATTTTGGCAGAATATGTGTTATATTTAGAGTATAATTAAGGGATTTCCCAAATAACTTTGGAGTTTCTACTAATTTTTTTAAATTATTTATTAATAGTGATTTGTGTTCCTGTGACAGTGGCTTTTGTAGCACTTTTAGAACAAAAAGTTTTAGGGGGGGTTCAAATTCGGCTAGGACCATCAAAAGTAGGCTACTGGGGTTTATTACAATCATTTGCGGATGCCGTAAAACTTTTTTTAAAAGAAATTAGTCTCCCTCGGATAAGGAATTTTTCTTTTTTCTTTGCGATACCTATTATGTCGTTGTTTTTAGTATTATTTCTTTGGTCAGTGTTCCCATTGATTTTTGGGGGAGTTTCGTTTGAATTAGGAATTTTTTTTTTTTTTTGTGTTAGAGGGGTAGGTGTTTTTCCGATTCTTGTGTCTGGTTGAACCTCTAATTCTAAATATTCGTTATTAGGTGGTATGCGGTCTGTCGCTCAAATAGTATCTTATGAGGTTAGTTTAGCAGTTGTTTTATTAAGTTTAATTTGAGTATCTTGTTCATTAAATTTTTTAATGGTAGTAGAGAGGTATAAATTTTGTTGGGGTTTGTTTATTTTTTTTCCTTTAGCATTAATTTGGTTTGCTTCTAGTCTGGCCGAGACAAATCGTACTCCTTATGATTTCTCAGAGGGAGAGTCAGAACTAGTTTCTGGTTTTAATACTGAGTATAGATCAGGTAGTTTTACCTTAATTTTTATAGCTGAGTATGCAAGAATTATTTTTATAAGGTTTTTATTTAGCATTTTTTTTTTATCTTCATCAATTAGTTTTATAATCATTTTAAAGGGTTTTTTTTTAGTTTTTTTGTTTATTTGAGTACGTGGGACTATACCTCGTTACCGGTATGATAAGTTAATATATTTATCTTGAAAAAGATTTTTACCGGTTAGTTTATTATGTCTTTGTTATTATTTAATAATATTTTTTTAGTTTATCTAAATTTATCGGTTTTAAAATAGCAAATTTTTTTTTTTTTTAAATTATTAATTAAAGTGAATTTTAAAGAGTTAAGATAAACATGACCATCTAAATTAATTTAGAAAAACGCGTCATTGCTCAAACAATGAAGAGTGTTTTTCTAAATTAAATTAAATATTTACTAGGGATTATTTAGTCGATAAAATGTTATGAAAGCTCATACATGTAAAGCATGACCATGGCAATTAATTTAGAAAAACACGTCATTGCTCAAACAATGAAGAGTGTTTTTCTAAATTAAATTAAATATTTACTAACGATTATTTATTTAATGCAATGTTAATAGGTCTCGTACAAATAAAGTATTAGCATGGCAATTAATTTAGAAAAACACGTCATTGTTAGGACAATGAAGAGTGTTTTTCTAAATTAAATTAAATATTTTAATTTAAATATAATAATTATTATAATTTTCTTTTCAAATAATTTGAAAAGAAAATAAACGTAATTATATAATAATATTAACTTATTCTTATATTTTTTTTCTTTGAAAAAAAATATAAGATTAATAATAATAAATTAGAGTTATCTAATAATATACATCTAAGTAATATAGTAAAAAAAAAAAAAATCTATAGAAGGAATCTTCTTATTATTGTTTTCAAAACAAAGTTATTAGATTATTTTTTAAATAATAATATAGGAAGTACAATGAAGTATAGGAAATATAAACAAGTAATAATCTGGCCAACTAAAATAAAAGGTTCTTCGACGGGGCGAGCCCCAATTCAAGATAGTAAAATTACACAAATACAGAAAACTCAAAATAAAAATTTATTTATAGAGGTTTTCTTTTTATAATTAGGACTCCTTGTAAAAGGTAGTGTGTATAAAACTGCAATTGATATTGCTAACGCGATTACACCCCCTAGTTTGTTAGGAATAGAGCGTAAAATTGCGTAGGCAAATAAAAAATATCATTCAGGCTGAATATGGTGAGGGGTAACAGCAGGGTCTGCTTCTGTGAAATTTTCGTCATCACCTAGTCTTAAAGGAAAATGTAGACAAATAAATATAAAAAATATTAATGTAATTATTACTCCAAGGATGTCTTTTACAGAGTAGAATGGGTGAAATATTAATTTATTATAAGAATAAATTCCTAAATTATTTGATGACCCAGAAGTATGAAGATAAATAATATGAACTATTACAGCAGCCAAAATAATAAAAGGGACTATGTAATGAAAAGTAAAAAATCGCACAATAGTTGGATTATCTACAGAAGGCCCCCCTCAGATTGTTTTTACTAAGTTAGGTCCGATATATGGTACTTCTGAGAATAAATTAGTAATTACTGATGCACCTCAAAAAGATATTTGGTTAACAGGTAACACATAACCCATAAAAGCTGCAGCTATTGTTAAAATAAGGATAGTTACACCAATTATTCATGTCTCTGTTATATAAAATGAGTGATAATATAAACCTCGTCCAATATGAATATATATGCAAATAAAAAATAATGAAGCACCGTTAGCGTGTATATAGCGGATTAATCAACCTTTATCAGAATTTTCTGCGATTGCGTTAACTAACGAAAATCTCCCTTCTATAGAAGGGGCGTAAGCTGATGCTAAAAGTACTCCTGTAATAATTTGGATAGCTAGACATATAAATAAAAGTGACCCCATATTTCATAATGTTGTTAAATTTATAGGGGCAGGTAGTTGGACTAAAGTTGAATTGACTGCGTCATGAAGTTGATTTTTTTTGTAAGCAGGATTTAACATTATTTATTTGATCGTAAAGGTACTTTAAAATTATTCACGATTTTAACGGCCACCACTAGAACAATAAATAAATAAACAGTTAATATAACGGTAGTTTCTAATATAATTTTATTATATGTTTTATAAATGAGCTCTATTGATTGAGGCTTAAAAAATTGATTTATTAAAGGTCTAACTAAATAATTTGTTTTTAATTGTTTTGTGAGAATAAAAAATAATATAGGCAATATAAACATTAAGGTTATTTTTAAAAATAACCTTAATGAAAATGTCATAGGTTCATTAGAAGATAAACTAGCTATATAAATAAATATAACTATAACTCCCCTTACAAAAATTATAATTAGAATATATATTAATCAAGAAGATGAATTTAATAAATATAACATTACTGCGTAAATTACACTAGAGGTTATTAGTGTAAAACCTATTATTAAAGGATGATTGGAGATAATAAAAATTGTGGTTATAATATATAATATTAAAGTGAGAATTAACATTTCAAAAAGTATTTTATTAAAAATTATAGTTTTGGGTATTATAGATAAGCTTGCTTCTTTTTGAGTTTAAAGGTTTTACCAATTATAGTTTACAAGACTATTGTTTTTATCTTAAACTATTTAAACAATGACATTTTTTTTAATACTAGTATTTTTTTTTATTATTCCTATATGTTTGTTGAAGTTTATGTTAAATTTTAATCATTTATTAATTAGTTTACTAGTGTTAGAATTTTTGTCTTTAAGATTTTTTTTTGGTCTTTCAAGAAGTTTTCACTATTTAAATCTAGAGTCTGTTTTTCTTTTATATTTTTTAGTTATAGTAGTTTGTGAGGGTGTTCTAGGTTTGTGTATTTTAGTATTAATAAGTTTTTCTTATGGTGTTGATTATATATTCACGTACAATAAATTATTATGTTAAGAATAGTTTTTTCCTCGTGTTTTATTTTATTTTTCAGAAATTGAGGCTCTATTTTAATGTGTTTAATAACTATATTTTTTATACTTATGTGTACTAGATACGAATTTTTTATTTTTAAAATTAATAGTTTATTAGAATGTGACGGTTTGTCTATAACTTTAGTAATTTTAAGTATTTGGTTAATTATTTTAAGATTTTTAGCAAGAAGAACTTTAAAAAATAAAAATATTTCAAATATTTTTATTTTTGTTTTGAATAGATTATTATTTTTTTTAATTATTAGATTTTCTTTAAATAATTATATTTTATTTTATTTAAGTTTTGAGTGTTCTATTTTACCAATTACTTTTTTAATTATCGGTTGAGGATACCAACCTGAGCGCACTCAGGCGGGTATTTATTTAATTTTTTACACTTTATTCGCATCGTTACCTTTACTAGTTATAATCTTAGTTAACTCTTATTTTAATGGTTCTTGCATATGTTTGTCGACATATTATTTTGGCATAAGAAGGGGTGTTTTTAACATTATTTTATTTGGGGCTTTTTTAGTAAAATTTCCTATATACTTAACTCATTTATGACTCCCTAAGGCTCATGTTGAAGCTCCTGTTGCTGGGTCAATAATTCTAGCAGGTATTTTACTAAAGTTAGGCGGATATGGTATAATACGTTTTATAAATAGGGTATCTCAATTTCCTGATTATATTTTAGTTTTTTTAATTATTTTAAGAATTTCAGGCGGAGTACTAATTAGATTTGTTTGTATAAATCATATGGATATAAAATCTCTAGTAGCTTATTCGTCTGTAGTTCACATAAGAACTTGTATTTGTTGTATTTTGGTAATAAATGAGTTAGGGTTTCAAGGAGCTTTTATTATAATAATTGCTCATGGGTTAAGATCTTCTGGTTTATTTTTTTTAATTGGATTAATTTATGAGCGAACAGGTAGTCGTAATTTAATGGTTAATAAAGGTTTAATGAATATTATACCTTCTATAGCTTTTGTTTGATTTATAGTTGTTGCTTCTAATATATCTGCACCTCCTTTTATTAATTTATTAAGAGAAATTAATATTATTTGTTCTCTTCTTAATTGAAGTGGGTATTTATTTATTATATTAAGTTTACTAGTTTTTTTTAGTGCTTGTTATAATTTATATTTATTTTCTTTAAGTCAGCATGGTAAATATTTATTTTCTAAGCAATCATTTCACAGAGGTTTTAATATTGAGTATATAGTCGGTTTATTACATTTTTTACCTCTATTAATATTAATTTTATATATTGGTTATTTAAACTGCTTTTTTAGTTTATAAAAAATATTATTTTGTGGTAATAAAGAAGTTATTAACAAAAGGCAATTAAAGTTGACTTTTTTATTAATAAAATTATTGGGTTTTGTTTATTTATTATATTTAATATATTTTTTTTCTATTCACTTAATTTTATATTTAGTAATTACAGTATATTTTTAGAATGGGAGGTTAGTTTTATTAATGGTAGAAGAGTGGTAATGGGTTTAATTTTTGACTGGGTATCGTTGCTTTTTTTAAGAGTAGTTTCTTTAATTTCTATATTTATTATAATTTATTCTTTATATTATATGGAGGGCGAAGTTAATAATGCACGGTTTATTTTTGTTTTATTTTCTTTTGTTTTTTCAATATTTCTTTTAATTATTAGGCCTAATATTATCAGTTTAATATTAGGTTGAGATGGTTTGGGTTTAAGCTCTTACGCTTTAGTAATTTTTTACCAAAATGAGAGATCAGCAAATTCAGGTATAATTACTGTGTTAAGAAATCGAGTAGGGGATTCAACTATATTGTTAGCAATTGGTTGAATCTTATATAAAGGTTCTTGAAATTTTCTTTTTTTTAGAGATCTAGATTATTTAGTTGTTTTTTTAGTAATTTTGAGCTCTTTTACTAAAAGAGCTCAAATCCCTTTTTCAGCGTGGTTGCCGGCCGCTATAGCGGCCCCCACCCCGGTATCATCTTTAGTACACTCATCTACTTTGGTGACAGCCGGGGTATTTTTAGTAATTCGATTTAGTGATTTTGTTTTTTTAAATGGTTTAAGATTTGTTTGTCTAATTTTTGGGATAATAACTACTTTAATATCAGGTTGAGTGGCTAATTTTGAAAATGATATAAAAAAAGTTGTAGCTCTTTCCACTCTCAGTCAATTGGGTATAATATTTATGGCTATTGGGTTAGATCAAAAAATAGTGGCTTTTTTTCATTTAGTTAGCCACGCCTTATTTAAATCTACTTTGTTTATATGTACTGGTTTTGTTATTCATAATCTTCACGGCAGGCAAGACATGCGATTAAGGGGTTTAGTTAATTTTAGTTCCCCAATTTTAGGGGTAGTGTTTAGGTGTACAAATCTGTCTTTATGTGGGTTTCCTTTTATAGCTGGTTTTTTCTCTAAAGATCTTATTTTAGAATTATTTTTTAGGGGTTTTTTTGGTTTATTTATTTTATTTGTTGGTATTTTATCAGTGGGTTTAACTTTATCATATAGTATCCGTTTTCTTTATAACAGTTGTAATAATAAAAGTAAAATTCAAAGTTTATCCTTGTCATGTGATTTTAATTTAATAGTTTTTTTTAGGATTTTATTTTTGTTTATTTCTAGTATCACAGGGGGCTATGTATTTGGTTGATATATTCTTTTAAAAAGAAGTGTATGTTTTTTAAGTGTTTTTGAAAAATTTTATGTATTTAGGATTTTATTTTTAGTTTTTATATTATTTTTATACTATTTATCTTTTAATTATAGTTTAAGAAAAAAATCAATTTGATTTTTTTCTTTAATGTATTTTATACCTTTTTTAAGGAGTTACCCTCTTAGCTTTTTTTTTTTAAAAAAAGGGTCTTTAGCTTTAAAATTATTAGATAAAGGTTGATTTGAGATTGTAGGGCCTTCCGGTGTAAGAGCAAAGTTAATAAGAATAAGTTTTATTTTTCAAAAATCTCAGAGATTATTTATGGTAGGTTACTTTGTATTCTCTGTTTTATTATTTTCTATTTTATTGTTAATTATATATTTAGAAAGCTCTAAGAGTTTTTCGTTGAAGTTGAAAAGGTGTATTTTACTCTAAATATCAAAACAGGGTTTTTACCTTTTTTTGATTCGAAGTCAAACGTAATTCTACTTCTGTTTTAGAGTGTAGCTTTTGCTTTTTAAAGATTAGAAATCTTATTTATCACTCTTGTTTTTAAATAATAATTATCTTTGTCTTGAAAGGACAATATGTTTTTTACACTATAAAAACAATTGGAGTATTCTCAATTTAATCATTAACAATGATTTGCCTCTTTTTGGCTTCAATTAATAAAACAGGTATTAAACACTTTATGAGTGCAAATCATATATTCTCTATAAATTACTGTTTTAGACTCAAGTTAAAACACCTTGTTTTCATTCATGGAGCAAACCTGATAATAGAATAACTGTAATAATTAAGCTCGAGATTATTAAGTTTAGAGTTCTTGAAATTTTAGTTAAGATACCTAAAGGCAATAATAAAGCAATTTCGATGTCAAAAATTAAAAAAATTAAAGTGGTTAAAAAAAATCGAATTGAAAAAGGTCTTCGTGCTTTCTTAAAAGGAGAGAAGCCACATTCAAAAGGTGTTATTTTTTCTCGTTCTTTATTAGATTTTTCGGACAACATAATAGCTAGTGTTATAAGAATAATAGATATTAATAAAGATATAATTATAGATGATATAAGAATTAACATTAATATCTTCATCAGTAAATGAATGAGTATAAAAATAATCAAACAACATCAACGAAATGTCAGTATCAAATAGATGACTCGAAACCTAGGTGGTGGTCTTTAGAAAATTGGTTGTTTATATGCCGGATTAATGTAACAAATAAAAAAATTCTACCGATAATTACATGTAAACCATGAAAACCTGTGGCTACAAAAAAAGTTCTCCCATATACAGAGTCTGCAATTGTAAAACTAGCTTCCATGTACTCTATAGTTTGTAGGGCAGTGAAAATAAAACCCAGTAAAATTGTTAATAATAACGCTTGTTCTGTTTCTGAGTGGTTATTTTCAAGTATTGAGTGATGAGCTCATGTGACTGTAACACCTGATCTTAATAAAATAATTGTGTTTAGTAAGGGGATTTGGAAGGGGTTAAAAGGCAAAATAGAAGTTGGTGGTCAATGACCACCAACTTCTATTACTACTCTTAAAGTTCTATGGAAAAAAGCTCAAAAAAAAGAAAAGAAAAATAAAACTTCTGAAGTAATAAATAAGATTATCCCCCATCGTAATCCTTTTATTACTTTTAATGTATGGCATCCTTGATTAAATCCTTCGCGTCTTACATCTCGCCACCACTGGTATCTTGATATTAAAATTACTATTAATCCTACTAGTATAAGCAATATTGTATTTAAATGAAATCATTTTACTAACCCGGTCGTTATTATTATGGCCCCTAAAGATGCTGTTAACGGTCATGGTCTTTTTTCTACTAAATGGTAAGGGTGGTTTATTATAGTTGTCATTATATAGTTTCTGATGTATATAGGGTTAATAAAACACTAAAAACATAAGCTTGAATTATAGCTACAGCAATTTCTAGTAATGCTAAAGCATTGTGAGCTGTGTCTCGTAAAGGTGAAAATAAAAAAGGCGTATTTATTGCAGCTTCTGCAATTAAAGTAATTAATAAATGCCCTGCAATTATGTTAGCAGCTAACCGAATAGATAATGTTAATGGTCGGATAATGTTTCTAATTGTTTCAATTAAAACTATAAATGGTATCAAAATAGGGGGGGTTCCGTTAGGAATTAAGTGAATTAATGAATTTTTAGTATTAATAAAAGCTATTTGGATTAATAAAGCCACCCAGAAAGGTAGGGCCAATGTTAATGTAAAAGATATATGCCTAGATGCTGTAAAGATTCCTGGTAATAATCCGGGTATATTATTACAGATAATTAATATAAAAATTCTAACGGAGAAAATTAGTATTTGTGGATATTTTTTAATTAATGGTTTGAATTCTTTTGTTAAATAATTTATAATTATTTTTATTATTAAAATAATTTGGCCAGGTATTAGCCATAAGGATAGAGGAAAAATAATTAACCAAGAAAATATAAATAATCAATTTATTGATAAGTTTATAGATGTTGATGGGTCAAAAATTGAGAATAAATTAGTTATCATCTTAACTTTTTTGTTTCTACTTTAGTTCTTTTTAAAAATCTTTCTATTGTTTTAGTATTTCTAGAGAAGTAAATAATAATTGTTAAAATTATTACTATAATTAATATTCAAAATATTATATTTAATCAGATTGTAGGGGCTATTTGAGGAATAGAAAAATACTTTGGTAACTTTAGTTTGACAAACTAATATTATTTTTTAACTAATTTTTCTCCATTTGAAGTTTATAACTATAATAAGTTTAAAAGACTTACGCTTAATTTCGGCCACCAAATGACTCGGATAACTCTACTCAATTAATGAATGTTTTCATAGGTACTCTTTCTAATTTAATAGGTATAAATCTATGATTAGCCCCACAGATTTCTGAACATTGCCCATAAAAAACACCTGGGCGTTTAATAGAGAATATTATTTGATTTAATCGCCCGGGGACTGCGTCAGCCTTCACTCCTAGAGATGGCACTGTTCAGGAGTGGATTACATCTCCTCCTGTAGTAATCATTCGAATAGGGGTATTAAAAGGGATAACGACCCTATTGTCTGTCTCTAATAACCGATTTCTATTTTCAGTCAAATCTACTTCAGGGATTATATATGATGTAAACTCTAAATCAGGGAAATCGGAGTATTCATAAGCTCAGTATCATTGATGTCCGGTAGCTTTAATTGTGATTCTAGGTGAGAAAGGGTCATCTAATAGGTAAAGTGCCTTTAATGAAGGAGAGGCAATTATTAATAAAATAAAAACAGGTAAAATAGTCCATAAAATTTCTGTTGTTTGATTTTGGACCAAAAAACGGTTAGATATTTTGTATTTGTACATAAATAGTATATTTAATCCCACTAGTATAGTAATTATTGAAATAATAATTATTGTAAAATCATGGAAATACCTTAATTCTTCTATTATAGGGGAGGCTCTGTCTTGTATATAAAGTATTGATCATGTTGGAATTTCTAAAGAGCAAAGCTATAAATAGAACTTAAAACTATCACATTTATCTGTCACATTAGAATTCAGTTAATATAGGAGTATCATCATAACTATGGTCAGCAGGTGGTCAAGAATGTCCTCATTCAACAGCTGAAGCTGTGTTTATAGAAAACATTATTACTCGGTTTGAGAATATTGATTCTAGTAGTGTATAAATTAAAACTACTACTGCTAAGGTAGAGATTGTTGATCCTAAAGATGAGATTGAGTTTCAAGCAATATAAGCGTCGGGGTAATCAGAGTATCGCCGAGGTATTCCTCTTAATCCTAGTATATGTTGAGGAAAAAATGTGAGATTTACACCTAAAAATATTGTATAGAAATGAACTTTTCTTAAAAAAGGGTTTATTGATAAACCCGTGAATAAAGGGTACCAATGGTTAAGACCCGCGAAAATTCCGAATACTGCCCCTATTGATAAAACATAATGAAAGTGGGCTACTACATAGTATGTATCATGAAGAACAATATCAATTGAAGAATTTGCCAATATTACTCCGGTTAAACCCCCTACTGTGAATAAGAAAATGAAGCCAAAAGCCCATAATATTGAAGGAGTAAATTGGATATTTCCACCCTGTAACGTACCTAATCATCTAAAAACTTTAATCCCAGTAGGGACAGCAATAATTATTGTTGCTGAAGTAAAATAAGCCCGTGTATCTACATCTATACCCACAGTGAACATATGGTGAGCTCAAACAATAAAACCTAAAAATCCAATAGCTCCTATTGCGTAGATTATTCCTAATGCGCCGAATGTCTCTTTTTTTCCTGCTTCATGTGTTACAATATGGGAAATCATACCGAAAGCGGGTAGAATTAAAATATAAACTTCAGGGTGTCCAAAGAATCAAAATAAATGTTGGTATAAAATAGGGTCTCCACCTCCTAAAGGGTCAAAAAATGATGTATTTAAATTACGGTCTGTAAGTAATATGGTGATTGCACCTGCAAGAACAGGTAAAGACAATAGTAATAAAATAGCAGTAATAAACACGGACCAGACAAATAAAGGAATACGGTCTATAAATATGTTTTCAGCTCGTATATTAATCACTGTAGAGATAAAATTAATAGCCCCTAAAATTGATCTTGCACCTGCAAGGTGCAAGGAGAAAATAGCTAAATCGACAGCACCCCCTCTATGGGCGATAGCACCCCTTAAAGGGGGGTAAACTGTTCATCCGGTCCCCACACCTCTTTCGACTATTCCTCTTATTAGTAGTAATGTTAAAGAAGGGGGTAACAATCAAAATCTTATATTATTTATCCGCGGAAAAGCTATATCAGGCCTACCTAGTATTAAAGGTACTAATCAATTCCCAAATCCACCAATTATAATAGGTATAACTATAAAGAAAATTATAATGAAAGCATGTGCTGTTACAATAGTATTATAAATTTGGTCATCTCCAATAAGGTTACCAGGACCACTTAATTCAGTACGGATAATTATTCTTAGAGACGCACCTACTATTCCGGCCCACCCACCTAAAATAAAATATAATGTTCCAATATCTTTATGATTAGTTGAGAATATTCAACGTTTTAAAAT